TACCAATGAACATAAACAGAAAAATATAAGCAAACTTTTTCTAAATAGAGTAAAAGCTCTCGATAAAAATTTAGCTCAAACTCTCATTAAAGAATACATTGTTCTGAATGTACTCGAAAAAAAAACTCGGTTGTGTAATGATAAGATTAAAAAAGAATATTTACCCCAAATATATGATCCTTTTGTAAATGGACCCTATCGTGGACGAATCAAAAATTTTTTTTCACTTTCAATTAAAAAGGAAATTTCCCGAAAAAATTCTATAGAAAAGTTTTTGATAAATAAGATTCATAGTATGCTTCTTATTATTAATCGCCTAGAATTTGAACATAAACCAAATTCATTTGATAGAAAAGCATGCACAAAGCAAATGGATTATTTATTGAACTTAATCAATGAATTTGCTGTAAAATCAACATCAAGTTTCAATTTTAAAAGACCTTTTTTAGTTCCTGAACATGAACAAGTAAGAATTGATTCAGAAGATAGAATCAAAATTTTCAAATTTTTATTTGATGCAGATAGAACTCTTCCAAACGAGAAAACGATAAAAAAAAAATCTATTGCACTAAAAGAAATACATAAAAAAATCCCTCGATGGTCATACAAATTAATTAATGATTTGGAACAACAGGAGGGAGAAAACGAGGAGGGTGGGGTAGAGAATCATCAGATTCGCTCAAGAAAAGCAAAACGTGTAGTTATTTTTACTGATAACCAAGAGAATACTGATATTTATAGTAATACCCAAGAAACTAATAATACTGATCAAACAGACGAAGTGGCTTTGATACGTTATTCACAACAATCAGATTTTCGTCGAGAACTAATCAAAGGCTCTGTGCGTGCTCAAAGACGTAAAATAGTTACTTGGAAATTCTTTGAGGCAGACGTGCATTCCCCCCTCTTTTTGGACCGAATAGACAAATACCCTTTTTTTTCTTTTAATATTTCGGAACGTATAAACCAAATTTTTAGAAATGGTATGTGGACAAACACAGAACTCAAAATTTCGGATTCGAAAGAGAAAACCACAGAAAAAAGTGAGAAAAAAAAGGAAGAAGATAAAAAAGAAGAAGCCAAAAGAAAGGAGAAAGGACGTATAGAAATAGCGGAAGCCTGGGATAGTATTTTACTTGCTCAAGTAATACGAGGTTTTTTATTAGTAACCCAATCGATTCTTAGAAAATATATTATATTGCCTTCATTGATAATAGTTAAAAATATCGCCCGTATGCTATTATTTCAATTTCCTGAATGGTCCGAAGATTTTAAGGATTGGAATCGAGAAATGTATGTTAAATGCACCTATAATGGCGTTCAATTATCAGAAAAAGAATTTCCAAAAAACTGGTTAACAGACGGTATTCAGATTAAGATCCTATTTCCTTTTCGTCTGAAACCTTGGCATAGATCGAATCCACGAGCCTCTTCTAACGATCCAATGAAAAATAAAGATTCAAAAAATGATTCTTGTTTTTTAACAATTTTTGGAATGGAAGCAGAATTCCCTTTTGATTCTCCCAGAAAACAACTTTCATTTTTTGAACCCATTTTTAAAGAACTCAAAAGAAAAATTAGAAAATTGAAAAAGAAATGCTTTCTAATTCTAAGAATTTTTAAAGAAAAAACAAAATTGTTTCTAAATGTTTCAAAAGAAATAAAAAAATGGGTCATTAAAAGGATTCTTTTTTTAAAAGAAATAAAAAAAGAACTATCAAAAAAAAATCCAATTCTATTATTTGGATTGAGAAAAAGAAAAGTATATGAATTGAGTAAAACTAAAAAAGATTTGATAATAAGTAATCTGATGATTCCTGAATCGTCCATTGAAACTATACCATCGTCCATTGAAACTATACCTCGTAATTGGACAAATTATTCGTTGACAGAAAAAAAAATGCAGGATCTAACTGATAGAACAAACACGATCATAAATCAAATAGAAAAAATTACAAATGAAAAAAAGGGCGGATTTCGAATTCCGGATCGAAATATTCGTTTTAACAAAATAAGTGATGATAATAAAAGGTTGAAAGTGAAAGCACAAAAAAATATTTGGCAAATATTAAAAAGAAAAAATGCTCGACTAATACGCAAATCACATTATTTTATAAAATTTTTCATTGAAAGGATATACATAGATATCTTTTTGTGGATCATTACTATTCCTAGGATCAATACACAACCATTTCTTGACTCAATAAAAAAAATTATTAATAAATACATTACCAATAATGAAACAAATCAAGAAAAAACGGATAAAAAAAATCAAAGTTTAATTCATTTTATTTCGACTATAAAAAAGGCACTATATACACTATATAATAGTAATATTAGTAATAAAAATTCAAATACTTTTTGTGACTTATCCTATTTTTCACAAGCCTATGTATTTTACAAACTCTCACAAACCCAATTTCTCAATTTGGATTTTTATAAGTTAAAATCTGTCTTGCAATATAATGGAGCAGCTCCTTTTATTAAGAATGAAATAAGGGGTTATTTTGTTGGAACACAAGAACTTTTTCTTTCTCAATTAAGACATAAGAATCGTCACAATTCTGGAATAAATCAATGGACAAATTGGTTAAAGAATCATTATCAATATGATATATCTCACATTAGATGGTCTAGACTAGTGCCACAAAAATGGCGAAATAGATTCAATCAACATTATATGAATAAAAATAAGGATTTAGACAACTCATCTAAAAAAACCAAATTTATTCACTACGAAAAATTAAAAAATTTTGAAAGGGCTTCATTACTGAATGAAAAAGATAATTTTAAAAAACAATATAGATATGATCGGTTAGCATATAAATATATTAATTCTGAAAATAGGAAGTACTCGTCAATTTATGAATTGTCATTACACGTAAAAAATAACCAAGAAGTTTTTTCGAACTCCAACACAAATAAACGAAAATCTTTTTATATGCTGGAAGGTATTCCTATTATCCCTATCAATAATGATCGAGTACAAGATGATATTACAGATATGGATAAAAATCTGGATAGAAAATATTTTGATTGGAGAATTATCCATTTTTGTCTTAGAAAGAAAATCAATATTGAAGCTTGGATCAATATTGATACTGACCCAAACAGTAATAAAAAATGTACTAAGGATAAACTTAATGATTATCAAATAATTGATAAAATGAATAAGAAAAATTTTTTGGATTGGATGGGAATGAATGAAGAAATATTAAACCGCCCCATATCAAATCTTGAACGTTGGTTCTTCCCCGAATTTTTGATACTTTATAATTTGTATAAAACTAAACCGTGGGTTATACCAAAAAAATTACTTCTTTTAGATTCTAATATAAATGAAAACGTTACTGATATTGAAAACAAAAGCATTGCTGGAAATAAAAAAAAAGATCTTTTTATATCCTACAATGAAAAAAAATCTCTTGAATTAAAAAAACGAAATAAAGAGCAAAAAGAATCAGCGGACCAAGCAAACCTTGAATCTGCTCTTTCAAACCAAGAAAAAGATGTTGAAGAAGATTATACGGACTTGGAAATGAAAAAACAAAAAAATAAAAAACAATACAAGAACAATACAAAAGCGGAGTTTGATTTCTTACTAAAAAGGTATTTTCATTTTCAATTGCGATGGGATGATATTTTAAATAAAAAAATAATCAATAACATCAAAGTATATTGTCTCCTGCTTAGACTGATAAATCCAAGAGAAATAACTATATCCTCTATTCAAAGAGGAGAAATGAGTCTTGATATTCTGATGATTCAGAAAAATTTAACTCTTACCGAATTCATCAAAAGAGGAATTTTGATTATTGAACCAATTCGTCTATCTATAAAAAATGATGGGCAATTTATTATGTATCAAACCATTGGTATTTCATCGGTTCATCAAAGTAAACACAAAATGAATCAAAAATATAGAGAAAAAACCCATATTGATAATAATTCTGATGAAGTCATTACCAAATATAAAAAGATGACTGGAAATAGAGATAAAAATCATTATGATTTGTTTGTTCCTGAAAATCTTTTATCACCTAGACTTCGGAGAGAATTTAGAATTCTAATTTGTTTCAATTCTAGGAATAGAAATGATATGCATAAAAATTCAACATTGGGGAATGGGAATAAGGTAAACAGTCAAGTTTTGGATAAAAACAAAGGATATAAAAAGAAACTTATTAACTTAAAGTTATTTCTATGGCCGAATTATCGATTAGAAGATTTAGCTTGTATGAATCGGTATTGGTTTGATAGCAATAACGGCAGTCGTTTCGGTATGATAAGGATACATATGTATCCGCGATTGAAAATCCATTACTAGTACATTTTTGTTATCTTTCCCATAACGCAGCGGGTCTATGACGACAAAGAGGTGCACACATTCAATGTCTTACATTCTATTTTGATACATGATACTAATTCAATGACATATCAATTCGATCTAGAAATGAATCAATAAAATTGTCTAATTTTAGGACTAAGTTTTTATCGTTTTGGAAGATGGAAAACAACCATCCTTTTGTATACCTTTGTATACTGTATACTTTTTCAAATTTTAAAATGAAAATCGGATTGATTTAATTTGATTTAATAAAATTCGAAATTAGAACGAAATTAAGATTATTCTCTATACCAAACTAAAACAAGTGACATTATTATTACTGATCAATAAAAATATCTATCAATCAAAATATCTTAAAATAAAAAAAGAAGGGGGGGTTCGTTTTATGGTAAAAAATTCATTCATCTCAGTTATTTCACAAGAAGAAAAAGAAGAAAACAGGGGTTCTGTTGAATTTCAAATATTTAGTTTCACCAATAGGATACGAAGACTTACTTCCCATTTACAATTACACAAAAAAGACTTTTTATCTCAGAGAGGTCTACGTAAAATTCTGGGAAAACGCCAACGCCTGCTATCTTATTTGTCAAAGAAAAATAGAATAGGTTATAAAGAATTGATTAATCGGTTGGATATTCGTGAATCAAAAACTCGTTAATTTGAAGAAGCATTTTGAATTATTTGATTTATTAGATCGTGAATTTGAATGAACTTTTTTTTCGTTTTCAGCAATTCAATTCATGAAAGAGTGAATTAAGGAAAAACTTATGAATATACCAGCTACAAGAAAAGACCTGATGGTAGTCAGTATGGGTCCCCACCATCCATCAATGCATGGTGTTCTTCGACTTATCATTACTCTAGATGGTGAAGATGTTATTGACTGTGAACCAATATTGGGTTATTTACACCGAGGGATGGAAAAAATTGCGGAAAACCGAACAATTATACAATATTTGCCTTATGTAACACGTTGGGATTATTTAGCTACTATGTTCACAGAAGCAATAACAGTAAATGGACCGGAACAGCTGGGAAATATTCAAGTACCTAAAAGAGCCAGCTATATCAGAATTATTATGTTGGAGTTGAGTCGTATAGCTTCTCATCTGTTATGGCTAGGCCCTTTTATGGCGGATATTGGTGCACAGACTCCTTTTTTCTATATTTTCAGAGAAAGAGAATTAGTATATGATCTATTCGAAGCTGCCACCGGTATGAGAATGATGCATAATTATTTTCGGATCGGAGGGGTGGCGGCTGATCTCCCTTATGGCTGGATAGATAAATGTTTGGATTTCTGCGATTATTTTTTAATAAGGGTTGCTGAATATCAACAACTTATTACACGCAATCCTATTTTTTTAGAACGAGTCGAGGGGGTGGGCATTATTGGTCGAGAGGAAGTAATAAACTGGGGTTTATCAGGACCAATGCTGCGAGCGTCCGGAATACAATGGGACCTTCGTAAAGTTGATCAGTATGAGTGTTATGACGAATTTGATTGGGAAGTACAGTGGCAAAAAGAAGGGGATTCATTGGCTCGTTATCTAGTCCGAATTGGTGAAATGGTGGAATCTGTAAAAATTATTCAACAGGCTCTTGAAGGAATTCCGGGGGGACCATATGAGAATTTAGAAATCCGATACTTTGATAGAGAAAGGAATCCAGAATGGAATGATTTTGAATATCGCTTTATTAGTAAAAAACCTTCTCCTACATTTGAATTGCCGAAACAAGAACTTTATGTGCGAGTCGAAGCTCCAAAAGGCGAATTGGGAATTTTTCTGATAGGGGATCGGAGTGGTTTTCCTTGGAGATGGAAAATTCGACCACCGGGTTTTATCAATTTGCAAATTCTTCCTCAGTTAGTTAAAAGAATGAAATTGGCTGATATTATGACAATACTAGGTAGTATAGATATCATTATGGGAGAAGTTGATCGTTGAAATGATAATTGATACACTAGATACACTAGAATTACAAGAGATCGATTCTTTTTCTAGATTGGAATTTTTAAAGGGGGTCTATGGAATTATATGGTTACTTATTCCTATTTTGACTCTTGTATTGGGAATCACAATAGGCGTACTGGTAATTGTATGGTTAGAAAGAGAAATATCCGCGGGAATACAACAACGTATTGGACCTGAATACGCCGGCCCTTTGGGAGTTCTTCAAGCTCTAGCAGATGGGACAAAACTTCTTTTCAAAGAAAATCTTTTTCCATCTAGAGGGGATACTCGTTTATTCAGTATCGGTCCATCCATAGCAGTTATATCCATTTTAGTAAGCTATTTAGTAGTTCCATTTGGGTATCGCATTGTTTTAGCGGATCTCAATATTGGTGTTTTTTTATGGATTGCCATTTCAAGTATTGCTCCCATTGGACTTCTTATGTCAGGATACGGGTCAAATAATAAATATTCCTTTTTAGGTGGTCTACGAGCTGCTGCTCAATCAATTAGTTATGAAATACCATTAACTTTATGTGTGTTATCAATATCTCTACGTGTGATTCGTTGATATATAGACATAAACCTTTCTCTATTCTTTCTAGGAAATACGGTGGAATGAATTGAGTAGGGTTAAAGATCTTCATTTTTTTTTATTCATTATTCGGATTGAAAAATTCAATAAAATAAAATAGTTATATGAGTGAAAGAAAACAGCTTATATATATTATATAATTTAGAATATAGAAATTCGCAGTAAAAATATGGAGTCTCATTTTCCATGTATAAGAGTTAAAGAGTTAAGCGAAAATAAACAAAATCGTTTACCCCAAGATTGGTCGATTAGTCATCCTGACTTGAAGCGGGCTCAAAAGATCCACCGTATTGATTTTTCACTATCATTTGTATGTATTAACATACATGTATTATCATAACGGAGGGTTGAACAAAAACGAGTGGATGGTTAGAAACACCAAGATATGTAACGGATTTGTAATGGAAATGGAAATTATGTAAATTATCCAAAAAGGGCTTTTTTACATAATATACAAACAACGAATACTAAATTGGGGCTTAAAGTTGGTAGAAATTATTAGGAAGTACTCCCCAAGTCACGATTCCAATCCAGAGTATGCTCCTATCCACCGATGAAATACATAACTATTGGGAACGAAAAAATCCTTTATTTTGTAAGCCCTCTTTTTTTAAGAAATAGAAAGAAGAATAGGAACGAAAAAAAAAAAAAAAGAGAAAGAAACCCAATTCCAATAAAAAAAATATATCTTTTTTAGCCTTTTCCATATTCATATTCTATATTCATATATATATATAATATGTATCATAATTCATGAATTAATATGGAATTCTTTTTCGTAAGTAAAAACGACGGGTTAATTATGTTAGTTATATTTCTACAAGAAGTATTTTATTGAAGAATTAAGTTATTACTCAACAAAGAAGAATTGAAATTTTTTTAAGAAGGGGTGAGATCAATTCAGAAGTACTTTGTTTTTTTTTTTTTTTATTATTTTATTATTAATTTATTTAATTATTAAAATAACAATTATATTAAACTAATAATTATAACAGACAGAATTCTATTGGTCTAATTTTGGACTGTCCAATAAAGTTTGACCTTATTCATCCTACAAATGTATCAAGATAAAATAATACTTACCCGGTCCTTAGATTTATTTATGGCCTTCAAGGAGCCGTATGAGATGAAAATCTCATGTACGGTTCTGTAATAGCGATGGTAACAGTGATGGTATCACCGACTATGATTATCTAACAGTTCAAGTACAATTGATATAGTTGAGGCGCAATCAAAATATGGTTTTGGGGGGTGGAATTTATGGCGTCAGCCTATAGGGTTTATCATTTTTCTCATCTCTTCCCTAGCAGAATGTGAGAGATTACCTTTTGATTTACCAGAAGCAGAAGAAGAATTAGTAGCAGGTTATCAAACCGAATACTCGGGTATAAAATTTGGTTTATTTTATGTTGCTTCTTATCTAAACCTATTAGTTTCTTCATTATTTGTAACAGTTCTTTACTTGGGAGGCTGGAATATCTCTATTCCAGACATATATGTTTCGGAGTTTTTTGAAATAAATAAGTTGGGTGGAATCTTTGAGGCGACTATTGGTATCTTTATTACATTAACTAAAACTTATTTGTTCTTGTTCATTTCTATCACAACAAGATGGACTTTGCCAAGACTACGAATGGACCAACTATTAAATCTTGGATGGAAATTTCTTTTACCGATCTCTCTCGGTAATCTATTATTAACAACTTCTTCCCAACTCTTTTCGCTGTAAAGGAATAGTCTCTATTCACAATTTGTCTCAAACAAGAGAAATAAACAAACATAAAATTATTCATATATATATATATTCACGATATGTTTTCTATGGTAACTGGGTTCATGAATTATGGTCAACAAACAGTACGGGCTGCAAGGTACATCGGTCAAGGTTTCATGATTACTTTATCTCACGCAAATCGTTTACCCGTAACTATTCAATATCCGTATGAAAAATTAATCACCGCGGAACGTTTCCGTGGTCGAATTCATTTCGAATTTGATAAATGTATTGCTTGTGAAGTATGTGTTCGTGTATGTCCTATAGATCTACCCGTTGTTGATTGGAAATTGGAAACAGATATTCGAAAGAAACGATTACTAAATTACAGTATTGATTTTGGAATCTGTATATTTTGTGGTAATTGTGTTGAGTATTGTCCAACAAATTGTTTATCAATGACTGAAGAATATGAACTTTCTACTTATGATCGTCACGAATTAAATTATAATCAAATTGCTTTGGGTCGTTTACCAATGTCAGTAGTTGACGATTATACAATTCGAACAATTTTTAATTCACCTCAAATAAAAAATAAGTAAATCTCTTGATTCAAGAATAAATTCCAATTATTTTAACAATACTAAGGTTCGGTTTTTATTTATTTATTTTAAATTTAAAGAAATAAAGGTTCTTTCGTTTTGTTTGGTCAATAACTAGAAATTCCAACTATTAATTGGTTGATAAGAGGCGAGTCTTCATTTTGATTGAAAATCTATTAATTAATATATCTATATATATTTCGAAATAAAAAATTTCGGATTAGACCTATTCCTTCAGATAAAGAATAAAATTAGCCCAATAATTGTACCTACATTTAGTCCCATCTCTTAGGATTTAATTAGGAATTTTTCAAAAATTATTAAAAAAAAAAATTTCTGGTCGGGTCTCAATAAAGTCATGAAAAACATTTAGATTTATTTATCTCCTATTTTACATATAATGGATTTGCCTGGACCAATACATGACTTTCTTTTAGTCTTTCTGGGATTGGGTCTTATACTAGGCAGTATAGGTGTGGTATTATTTACCAATGCCATTTATTCTGCCTTTTCATTGGGGCTGGTTCTTGTTTGTATATCCTTATTTTATATTCTATTAAACTCCTATTTTGTAGCTGCTGCACAACTTCTTATTTACGTGGGAGCTATAAATGTTTTAATTGTATTTGCTGTGATGTTTATGAATGGTTCAGAAGATTACAACGATTTTAATCTTTGGACTGTTGGGGATGGGATTACTTTGCCTGTTTGTACAAGTATTTTTGTTTTACTAATGATTAGTATTACGGATACCTCATGGTACGGGATTATTTGGACTGCAAGATCAAACCAGATTATAGAGCAAGATTTGATAAGTAATAGTCAACAAATTGGAATTCATTTATCAACAGATTTTTTTCTTCCATTTGAATTCATTTCAATAATTCTTTTAGTCGCTTTAATAGGCGCAATTGCCGTAGCGCGCCAGTAATAAATCTCTAGAATTTCCAACAGTAATCAAAAATCAACTCTGTTCTGTGTTATTACATTTTTTTATCTTCCATTTTTAAATTGGTTATGTCTAAAAGTTAAAATAAAAACTCTTTTATTTAATCTATTACTAATACAATATATTTCTTTGTTCCGCACTTTATATTCTAGTCAATTGAATCTGTTAAATTGTTATTCAGTTCATATTGAAATGAATCAAAATTGATAAGGAGTTAGTCAATGATGCTCGAGCATGTACTTGTTTTGAGTGCCTACTTATTTTCTATCGGTATCTATGGATTGATCACAAGCCGAAATATGGTTAGAGCCCTTATGTGTCTTGAACTTATACTGAATGCGGTTAATATAAATTTCGTAACATTTTCTGATTTTTTTGATAGCCGGCAATTAAAAGGAAATATTTTCTCAATTTTTGTTATAGCTATTGCCGCCGCTGAAGCAGCTATTGGACCGGCCATTGTTTCGTCAATTTATCGTAACAGAAAATCAACTCGTATCAATCAATCGAATTTGTTGAATAAGTAGTATTAATCATAGAAATTACAATATTCATAAATTCCAATTAACATGACCATACATTAAATCTAATTCATATTTTAGAAAATGTAAGAAATCAAAGTATCTTGGTTCTATCGTATGGGTCGATCCAGAAGTAGATTGCTTCCAAATTTCTGGTAAATTATTGATTCATCTGGTGTCTAAATATATGATTCATTTACAAGTTTACTAGATCGAAAATTTCTGACGTTTAAAAATTTATAGATCCAATGTCACATTCAGTAAAGATTTATGATACGTGTATAGGGTGTACTCAATGTGTGCGAGCCTGCCCAACTGATGTATTAGAAATGATACCTTGGGACGGATGTAAAGCTAAGCAAATCGCTTCTGCTCCAAGAACAGAGGACTGTGTCGGTTGTAAGAGATGTGAATCTGCCTGTCCAACGGATTTCTTGAGTGTTCGCGTTTATTTATGGCATGAAACAACTCGAAGTATGGGTCTAGCTTATTAATACGTTTCAGAAAACCCTACTCGAATACATTTGATTTTTTTACCTTTACCGACAAAAACCCGCGCTCAAAATATATTTATTTCGAGCACGGGTTTTTCTGGTCCAAGTTTATTTTGTTTTTACTATGAATAATTTTCCTTGGTTAACCCTAGTTGTAGTTTTGCCAATATCCGCGGGTTCCTTAATTTTCTTTCTGCCTCATAGAGGAAATAAGGTAATAAGGTGGTATACTATATGTATATGCATAGTGGAACTCCTTCTAACAACCTATGCATTCGGTTATCGTTTCCAATTGGATGATCCGTTAATGCAACTAACGGAGAATTATAAATGGATTAATTTTTTTGATTTTTACTGGAGATTGGGAATAGATGGAATTTCTATAGGACCCATTTTACTGACAGGCTTTATCACAACTTTAGCTACTTTAGCGGCTTGGCCCGTTACTCGAGATTCCCGACTATTCCATTTCCTAATGTTAGCAATGTATAGCGGTCAAATAGGACTATTTTCTTCTCAAGACCTTTTACTTTTTTTCATCATGTGGGAGTTAGAATTAATTCCCGTTTATCTACTTCTATCCATGTGGGGTGGAAAGAAACGTTTGTATTCAGCTACAAAATTTATTTTGTACACTGCTGGAGGTTCGGTTTTTTTATTAATAGGAGTTCTGGGTATTGGTTTATACGGCTCCAACGAACCGACATTAAATTTTGAAACATCAGCTAATCAATCGTATCCAGTAGTACTGGAAATAATATTTTATATTGGATTTCTTATTGCTTTTGCTGTCAAATCACCGATCATACCCCTACACACATGGTTACCAGACACCCATGGAGAGGCACATTATAGTACTTGTATGCTTTTAGCCGGAATCTTATTAAAAATGGGAGCGTATGGGTTGGTTCGGATCAATATGGAATTATTACCCCACGCCCATTCTATATTTTCTCCCTGGTTGATGATAGTAGGCACAATTCAAATTATCTATGCAGCTTTAACATCTCTTGGTCAGCGTAATTTAAAAAAAAGAATAGCCTATTCTTCTGTATCTCATATGGGTTTCATAATTATAGGAATTGGTTCTATAAGCGATACAGGGCTCAACGGAGCCATTTTACAAATAATTTCTCACGGATTTATTGGCGCTGCACTTTTTTTCTTGGCCGGAACGAGTTATGATAGAATACGACTTGTTTACCTCGACGAAATGGGCGGAATGGCCATCTCAATTCCAAAAATATTCACGACTTTCAGTATCTTATCAATGGCTTCGCTTGCATTACCGGGCATGAGCGGTTTTGTTGCCGAATTGGTAGTTTTTTTTGGAATACTTACTAGCCAAAAATATCTTTTAATAACAAAAATATTAATTACTTTTGTAATGGCAATTGGAATGATATTAACCCCTATTTATTCATTATCTATGTTACGCCAGATGTTCTATGGATACAAGCTTTTTAATGCCCCCAAAAACTCTTATTTTTTTGATTCTGGACCGCGCGAGTTATTTATTTCGATTTCGATCCTTTTACCGGTAATAGGTATTGGTATTTATCCCGATTTCGTTTTCTCATTATCAGTTGACAAGGTCGAAGCTATTCTATCAAATTTTTTTTATAGATAGTTTTTGTCAATAAATCAAAATAAAAAATACGACGATTTTTAAAATCGTTCATTGTACAAAAAAAGTCTTTTTCGGCTTTTAAGTTAAATAAAAAAATTGGAATTCTATTATAAACATATAACTAGATATTTGACATTTTGAGAACCATTTGAATCAAGTAATGGAAATGGAATGATTCAAATGGTTCTTGATGGTTGACATAAGGGTTTCATATCTATATGTATGCTGCCCTAGGCTTCCGATTGTCAAGTACTTTAATTAATTCAATTAGATGGTAATGTAAATGAACCATAACTATGCAACCCTATTCCTAATAGATTAACCCCAAAATAACATATCCAAATTATAAGAAAGCCCATTGAGGCCACAATTGCAGAATTTTCCGTTTTATAATTTTTATTTGTTCGAATATGTAAATAAATCGCAAATATGGTCCAAGTAATAAATGCCCAAGTCTCTTTTGGATCCCAATTCCAATAGGATCCCCATGCTTCATTAGCCCATACTGCTCCCGAAAGAATACCTATGGTTAAAAGGATAAATCCTAAACTAATAATACGATAACTCCATTGATCCAATTGTTGAATTAATTGATATCTGTAATAATTCTGAGAATAAATCAAAGAAGTGTTTTTTAACGCATTGTTTCTTTCATTCACGTATTGAATCTCACCAAAGGAAAACGGCTCAGTTAATAAATTCTTGCTTTTACTAAAAACCCTTATGGATTTTCGAAATGTAATGACTAGAAGAGCTAGTGATAATAATGATCCACACAAAAGAGCTGCATAGCTCAACACCATCATACTTACGTGCATCATTAACCAATGTGATTGGAGAGCCGGTACTAATATTGCAGATTGATGCATTTCATTTAAAAGACCTGAAGTAGCGAAACCCTGGGTAAAAATAACACTTGGCGCGGTTATTGCGCTTAAATAGTTTTTATGTTTTTTAAAATACGGAATCATATGAATAATGGAAAAACCCCACGACAGAAAAATTAATGATTCATATAAATTGCTTAATGGTAAATGCCCAAAATAAATCCAACGAATAACTAATAATCCTGTTATGCAGAAAAAAGTAGCTATCATGCCCTTTTCTGATGAATCATATAGTCCTACGATTTCATCGACAAATAAAGTTATCAAATGAATTGTAATTACAATTGAAATGATCGAAAAGGATATATGAGTTAATATACGTTCTAAAGTTGAAAATATCATAAAATTTATTAAAGGGGGGCCTCAATTATAGGAATTGAAATAGGGAATTGAATTCATTATAGGGCTTACTCTTTTAGAAAAAAGCCATGCCGCCACTCGGACTCGAACCGAGATGCTCTAGCACTGCTTCCTAAGAGCAGCGTGTCTACCGATTTCACCATAGCGGCTTATTCAAAATCATAATAACCTATTTTTATTCAATCGTCGAGATTTGGAGGGTTAATTCAATATTTATTTAGGAAACATTCAAATTGATGACTAAAAATTTGTTTCAAAATTAGGCATTTAATCTAAACGTTTTCTTTAATAATATTAAGAATCTTGTCTTTTGTTTATTAGTTATTTTAGAGTATCCTTTTTTTAACTTAACTAACAACGGGATTTTTCATTTTGTAGTTTATTACTTTTTTATTACTTTTATTACTTTACTTTATTTATGGTCTCCTGAAAATAAAACGCAACATTTGTAACGAGATAATTTTGCCATGGCTCGAACTAAAAAATAACAAAATGAATTCCGTTCTCTAATGTTATTGCTCAGGTTAAAACATTAGAGAATGGAATTCATTTTGTTTTAATAAAAATGAAATAGTAATTTAGATTAGAATCTATTATTATTAGATTAATATTATTTATAGTCTTTATAACTTCGAAATTTTATAAAAAAATTCTAACAAAAATTATAATAATTTTTTTGAATTAGACCTATTCATATTATTTAGTCTATTGTTTGATTATTTATTTGTCACACAAAAAAAACTTTTTGAGTTACCGGTAGAAAGAGATTTCGCTAATGAAAAAGCTTTCAATGCTGCCCAATATCCTTTCTTTTTCCAAAGATTTTTACGAATACGTTTTTTTGAACTAGAGGTGCGCTTTTTTGGAACTGCCATTTTAAAATGAAAATCGGTTCATCGGTTGGATGTGAAAGACATCTAGTGTTCAAAATCAATTGTTCTTTACTATATCTCTAGCTAGCTATTCTATAAATAGCACTCCCTTCATCATAAAAGGTGTTTGGAAAAATTGTTTAAAATATTACTAAGAACAATACGATCTACTATGCCAACTAGAATAGATTGAAGTTGATAAAAGAAAAAATACAAACAAAAGGGGTTTTGGGTCTTTACTTTCTATTTTTGTCATGTTACATTCTTACATGTAATAAAATACATGAAAAGGTTTAAAAACTACCTGGAAAGGTTTAAAAACTCAATTCCTCTTCCACTTAATATTAATAAAAAAAAACTGTAATAATTTTTCTTTTTTTTTTTATTATATTAAAAAAAATTAAAAAAAATAAAAAAAATGGGTCAAGTTCGAAGAAAGAGGACACTTAATTTTAATTTTTAAACTCGAACGGTCCTAGGTAGTTAATTGATTAAAATATACAAAACACTTTCTAAAACTAAAATAAAAGCCATTTTTTTTTGCCCCCTCAATTTTTATTTTACATAAAAAAGTCTAGGATAGCAAAGCATTTCCTATAAATAGTTTTTATTGTAATCGAAGACAATCAATTAGTTCTAAAAAAATTCGTTAATGATTGGGAATAACCGAACCAAACTTCATAAAATAGGTTTTATGAGTCAAGTTACGGGCCTTATGATTCCTATTAACTACCTTTTTGCTGTCATTATTTAGTCTTGCTCTATAGATATAAATAAATTATTGTAATACGTAATAATTAGATCGAAATTGCCATTTTTCGTTTTTATCTTCATAAAATTTCATATTAACAATTCAATTTCATATTAACAATTCAATACTAAATAATAAATATAATAAATCAATACTAAATAATAAATATAATAAATTTAAGTACATATTTATTTTTCGCTCGTAACTTGTTTATATTTTATATCATTTGACTAACCCTAATTCTTCATCTTCATTTGAAATATTTGAAGTAGTTTGGAAAGATTCCGAATAATTAAATAATTTAAATAATTAAGGCTGGAAAATGAAATTCTATTAAAGTTGTATTTTATATATCTTAATTTTTTTATTAATCGACCGCTTTCAAAAGAAAAGAAATAAGAACTGGTAAATCAGAAACAATTAATTAAGATAATTTTTTTATTTATTTTTATATGGAATATACATATCAATATTCATGGATCATACCGTTCATTCCCCTTCCAGTTCCTATGTTAATAGGAGCTGGACTTCTACTTTTTCCAACGGGAACTAAAAATCTTCGCCGTATGTGGGCTTTTCCGAGTGTTTTATTATTAAGTATAGTTATGATTTTTTCAGCCCATTTCTTTATTCAGCAACTAAATAACAATTCTGTCTATCAATATGTATGGTCTTGGACCATCAATAATGATTTTTCTTTAGAGTTCGGTTCCTTAATTGACCCACTTACTTCTATTATGTCAATATTAATCACTAGTGTTGGGGTTATGGTTCTTATTTATAGTGATAATTATATGTCTCATGATCGAGGATATGTGAGATTTTTTGCTTATATGAGTTTTTTCAATACTTCAATGTTGGGATTAGTTACTAGTTCTAATTTAATACAAATTTATATTTTTTGGGAATTGGTTGGAATGTGTTCTTATCTATTAATAGGTTTTTGGTTCACCCGACCCAGTGCGGCGAATGCTTGTCAAAAAGCGTTTGTAACTAATCGTGTTGGAGATTTTGGCTTATTATTAGGAATTTTAGGTTTTTATTGGATAACCGGTAGTTTTGAATTTCGGGATTTGTTTGAAATATTCAATAATTTGGTTTATAATAATGAAGTTAATCCTTTATTTGTTACTTTCTGTGCTTTCCTATTATTTGCTGGCGCAGTTGCTAAATCCGCTCAATTTCCCCTTCATGTCTGGTTACCCGATGCCATGGAAGGGCCTACCCCTATTTCAGCCCTTATACATGCTGCTACCATGGTAGCAGCAGGAATTTTTCTTGTAGCTAGGCTTCTTCCTCTTTTCATAGTTATACCTTATATATTAAATATAATATCTTTGATAGGTATAATAACATTGTTTTTAGGAGCTACTTTAGCTCTTGCTCAAAAAGATATTAAGAGAGGTTTAGCTTATTCTACAATGTCTCAATTGGGTTATATGATGTTAGCTTTAGGTATGGGTTCTTATCGAGCTGCTTTATTTCATTTGATTACTCATGCTTATTCGAAAGCATTGTTGTTTTTAGGATCTGGATCTATTATTCATTCGATGGAAGCTATTGTTGGATATTCTCCAGATAAAAGTCAGAATATGGTTCTTATGGGCGGTTTAAGAAAACATGTACCAATTACAAAAATTTCTTTTTTATTAGGTACACTTTCTCTTTGTGGTATTCCACCTCTTGCTTGTTTTTGGTCCAAAGATGAAATTCTTAATGATAGTTGGTTGTATTCACCGATTTTTGCAATAATAGCTTATTCTACAGCAGGATTAACCGCCTTTTATATGTTTCGCATCTATTTACTTACTTTTGAAGGACA